CTCCGCTCCTAGTCACTAAATAGTGCTATTCTGTCCTCCGGGGGACTCCACCAAGAGGTTCTTTCTCTCACGTAATTTCGCCCGCCCGTTCCACTTCCGTGCCGGAGGAAATGGGATTCGAACCCATGATACAATCTTCTTGTATGTCGATTTAGCAAACCAATGCCTTAAGCCACTCAGCCATACCTCCAAGTTGTTGATCGGAATTTGATGTGCCGGGTTTGGTTGGTTGCCCGAAGGGCTATCTGATCCGATCAACTGCGTAAGCCGTAGCGCGCGTACTCTTCCTCTATCTATGGGCGAGACTCTATCCAGATCTATGGATCTCCCCAGCGTCAAAGCGAGACTCCATCAAAATCCGCCACTTGTTGGGCGACGCCTTCTTTTCTATGAGCACCCCACCATTGAATGATGAACTTTGCCAGTCTTCGCCTCCGACCCGACCAGGGGAGAACACAGGGTCAAGCCAAGCCCTTACCCGCCTGAATTGAATGCATATCTCCTTCGTCTGGTCGAGAAGGGAGAAAGCCCGGGGAACTGGACTGTTACTCTTCTATTACATTACATTACGGAGAAGTCCATTCTCGTCATGATCGATCCACGTCCTACCGTAGTGCCCGGGAACCAGGCTTGCTTGGCTTACTAACGCGAAGGAATTTTTCGTTGATTGCACGAGCTAGCCAGTCAATCCAGCCGTTTTCTTGCTTGGTGCGCTAGTGCGCCTGACTTATAAGTAGGCGTTTTCTTCGCTGGGTTAGATTCCCGATCCACTCATCTTCAAACAGGGGTTCATCCAGAAATATGCACCGCACTCCAGACCAAACAATACCCGCCAGAGGTTGAGCTCGACTCGAGAGATGGAGACATAAAGGTGCGATAAAGTCCTCGGTAGGTGAGTCTCTCGATATTGAGTCGACCCCGCTCCGAGCAAGCATCGAAGGAATTAATCCAATGGGTAGGAATCAAGGAATTGAACCCAGATAAAGCCTGTTACCTGTTGCCGATCCGATTACCGATTCATAGGATTAACCAGAAGAGAAGGAAGTTAGGACCGGCTGAAAGAAGGACAGCGGGGAAAGTTCTCTAACCTGGGAAAAACCTTAGAATCCGTCTTTTTTGGACGGAAAGGGCGAGTAGAACGGGCGCGAAAACTAAACCTTCCTTCTTCGGCCTAAACCGAGATGGTGCAATACGAATGACTACTTGTGAAGTACCATGGAATTGGGGGGCATGGCACCAACACTCAAACAAACTATTCAAGACCGGATCAGCAAAGGAAACATACATGTTGAGAACGATGAGGCATCTACGAGCGAACAAACAAGCCGCTGGAATGGGAAAGAAGGCCGGCAAGAAAAGGCTTTTGTCATAACAGAAAGAAAAGAAGGGGAGGCCGAAGGGCCCGTCAACGGGCAATAAAAAGAAAGCTTGCCCAAACACCAAAGCAGCCCCCATAAATGGGTTCCAAAAGAGCACGAAGAATCTGTTGTAACAGTTAACATGGTGGGTAAGGCGGAAAAAGAAGGGCAAAATGGTCCCCGAAATAGATTCCGACATCCCTCTTGCTCAGTTGTTTGAAACTGAATCTCGGCGAACGCGAGCGAGGGCTTTAGGGCTTAACTAAGTATTAGTTGAGGGCGAGGTTGGAAAAACAAGGCCAAGGATTTTAAGTGTCACGAGCAACATCGGTTGTCATATATGACAATCCCGGAGGCCAAACAGAACCCGGTGATGACCCGTCTTCCGATGAGTCCGAAGACTTGGCACGTACCGTCTCATCAGAAGTGTAAAGAACAGAACACGTCTTTGTAACCAACGAGGACGAAATACCCCCTAAAGAAGCCACAGCCAAACTCAACAAAAGTACCGAAGAAAGGCTAGATAAGATGATGGAGATTAGAGAAGCTATGCGAGCTCTTATTTGTTCAAAAGACAAGGCAGAACAAGGAGATCCCCAAGGTCAGAAAAAATTGGCGAAACCAGTAATCCACAGAAGAACATGACCGAGGGGCAGTCCTCGCGACACGAGGAGATACGCCAATCTGAAGATGATCAAGTAGCTTTACTAATAGGGCGGAGGGATCTTCAACAGACTCTCTCTCAATTGAATGAAGAAAGTTAAATGAAGCAAAAAGGGATTGTCGCGCCATACCCCTTTACATGGAAAGGCCTTTCCCCCCAAGTTCAAACAACCCAACCTGAAGTCTTTTGACGGGAGAGGGGCCCCTAGGCAGCATATTTGTAATTTTAAGGCATTTACTGGGGGCATTGCCGGAAACGACGCTTTGATGATACGTCTTTTCGTAAGCACCCTCTGCGAGACTGCATTCGATTGGTATGCCAGGTTGCCTGCTGGAACCATAAACTCGTGGGCGGATGAGGACGAAAAATCCACCACAGGCCAGCTGTGTGCCACTAAGCAAGCGCACAATGATTCAGTCGATTCCTTTATGAAAGGATGGAGAGCGTTGGCAGTAAAATGCCCAGAGCCACACTCCCACGAGAGTCTGACTGACATGTGTCGAATGAATTTTAACTTTAAGCCACGCCTGAAGCTGGTGTGGGCTTGAAGCTTAAAACACTGGGGGAGCTCTTAGCCATTGCCACGGAAACAGAGGCTGCCCTCAAAGATCATGAAAAAGAGAAGGGTGGTCGTAGATCAGAAGAGGCGAGTCTTCTAAAACAAAAAATAAAGAATCAATGGCGATACAAATCGCTGGACAGGAAAAAGCCCAACGCCCCTGCGCAAAAGAACGAAAACGGGGATGAAAAGAAGCAGGCAAAGAAAATCTCTCTCAAAGAACGACTCTCTAAAGTTGGGGATTTCGATGAAAGCAAGGTAGACGCCATCTTTTGACATGTTGATCGCTAACGGTCAGCTGACTCTACTCTACCTCCGTGTAAGCGACCCGCCGAGATCGATAAAGTTGATGATTCCAACTACTGCCGGTTCCACAGGTTGTGGGACATACACTAAGACAGTGTTTTGTCTTTAAAGAGCTGGCGCAAGAAGGTTTGGAGCACTGCAACCAGTCTCTATACCCGTCGAAGAGATGGATCCTCTGGACACCGAAGTTCGGGTCATCCCTGATTACTCAGAAGAGATACTGCGGGGGTTGGTAGCCGTCAATAGCCCAGATGGAGATATAATGTGGGGAGACCCCGATCTCAATGAGGATGACGATTGGGAAGTGGTTACCCCAAAGAATTAAGGTAAGGGTTCCGGTCACCCTTGCGGACCACCTGAAATCCAAGAGAGCAACAAAACCACTTCTCAGATGAAGACCAAGAGGTTTCATCATGCAACATGATAACGGTGGGCCCCGCTTTGGCAAAGAAAGAAGAAAGGCTAACTTCCCTTCTTCCTCTCCCTCTCCCTATGGTCGAGCAAGTAAACTACCTGTTCTAGAGCCGAGAGAAGAATGCACACTGCCTACCCTCAGTGGTAAACCTTACCAAGACTAGTTGCCTCAACGAATTGATATGCTTTTGCTTTTTGTGACACCGGCGAATGCTGAATACGGAGGAATACAATGAAATCAGAACAAAGTAGACCAAGCAAGCTTACAGAATTCGGGGAATTAGAACTCAGAATAAGCTCTTTTGACCAAAATAGAGTTGCTTGAAGATTGCGAGATTGGCGATAGCAATGCTTATTAAAGATAAGGGGAAAGCTTCTCTCGAATGTATGAAGAGACACCCGAAGGCATCTTTTCAGAAGCATTTCCTACCCCCCCCTGTTTGTTGAAAACTCTTATGTGTTCAGTGGGTTGTCGCCCATAATCTAGTTTTAGCCCGAAAATTATCATCTTATTCTTAGCGCAATCGTCGCCCCTTAAGGGTATGAAAGAAAATTTTAACAAAGAGAGTTCATTTTCTTACAGTGTTTCCTCTGCAACATCCAGTGTAATAATTAAAGATTATAAACTTATTTCACCAAATATGGGTTCCTTCACAGTAATAGGAGAATGTTCTTCTTGTTCTAAAAGACAAACCACAGGAAACAGTCTTCAGTCGGTGTATGTCGAATATCTTTCCTTCCTTTCCCTTCGTCTATTCTCGTCTCGAGAGGTCTTGACGATACCCTTCTGGAGAACTGCCTAGGCCCAGTCACAGGATCATATGAGAACGTCGTGCGGATGCTCAGGTGCCGTAGGCTGGCTGGTAAAAGAACCGGGAAGTAGAATGACCGACTCCGCCGTCACTGACTTTTCTTTCTCTCTCTTAGGCCGTGTGACAGTCTGTCTTCCTTGTTAAGCAGTCCCGAAGGCGGCCTCTTTGTGGGGCGAATAGGCTTAGTCGTCTTGTTGCTAGCTTGATGGCTGTGACGAAAGAGCAGGTGCTATTTAGCCCTCCGATTCATCAAACCGCAACACTTGATGTTGCACCTCTTGCTGCTTGCACCGTTCACTACGTTCACTCACTCCTTCAGGAACATAAGAGATCAAATTCGTTCATCAGTTGGTCTGTTGTTATCCCCAAGAGCTATGCACTACGCCTAGCCTTCGGGGGGAAGGAAAGGGGGTATTTTAGACTGTAGCCTACTGTTTAAGGCGAGTTCGGCGAAGGATACTATACTAGCCAGACCGAACGGAGGGTTATATAACTCAAGCCTACTGCGGGCACGGGACGGAAGGATTATAGAATACTCCAATTACTGGCGGGACTTGCGAGGGGCGTGCCTGTCGATCCGGATGGCTGGCTGGTCAGGCCGAGCCAACGGTGCAACTCGATGATTTGTGGTCTTGGGACTGGAGTTCCTTCGCAGGGCGAGGGCAGTGCCCCCACCCCGCCTGAATTCCTTTTGCATTATGGATGACAAGGCGCCTTGTATGTGCCGGTTGTGAAGGCAAAGTAGGAGCTAGTATAATGGTTTCCACCATGCTGCTAAAGAAAGGCTTGCGCAAGGGCTAGGAAACGTATCTGTCTGCCTTGGTGGTACAGGAGGGTCCGAGCCATAAATAAGGTCTAAGGGGAAGAAGGGTGAGGTTAATAAATGTTCCAGCTACCTTTGTTTGCATATGGATTCGCATGGATTGCGCGGAACTAGAGAAAGATGCTGCCTCTAGAGATGAGATTCCAAAGATTCGATCCGAAGCTCTCTCTATTGACTCCTCCTTCCCGGGCATAGAAGATCAGATCAACGAGTTCTGGTGTAAGCCCTTCCTTCTTCCCTAATCCAAGTAACGGCAATACAAGGCAGAGTACCGCCTAGCTTCGGATGCTAGTTCAGAACTTTTGATAGAAGGTTTCCCGGTTGCATTGGTTAGTAGATCCCCATTAGTAGGAGGTGTTGATTCATCCTGCCTTTCTCCAGTTGCTGGCTGGTTTGGGTCTAGGCAGAGAAAGACAGATTTACAGTTCTGTGCCCAAGGAGAGAGATTAACTACGGAGACTAAGCTGCCTCCTCACCACGAGGATTTGATCCATCTTTCATACTGACACCCGGATATACTATATTTACTAAACTACTTGAGCCCGCACCGATGTTCGTTCATCACAGCGATCCGGGATCAGAAAAGGTTTGAAAGACAGAATGCTTCCTTTGCTCGTCATTGATCGAATGAACTGCTATTCCTGAACGTGGATGCATGGGTTAGCCATGTTCCATTGTCGCCTGAAAGGCCTAAAAAAAGAGCTAGAACAGGAGTTTAGTGGTCCTGTGATAGGTAGGGTTGGTTGGGCGGAGCTCCCGGACGCCGACCTGCCCCGCGCGCTGCCAATCGGGGAGTGGATGAAAGATGAGTTAAACTGATGTTAAGAGAAGAAAAACCATTTTTTAAATCTTTTTGGTATGTATCGCGCGAAGCGCGGGCGAGGAATCCTCCTTATTTTTCGGATATGTTGGACCCTTGCTCTCAGAAGAATGACAGGACTAGAGTAAAGAACGTGAGTAAAGTGCATAGAATTCAGTGCGGTGACGTGAAGAAAGGGAAGGGGCTATCCCTATCGGCCAATGATAATCAAAGGCACTCAGCTAGAGTGGCAAGCCAACCAACAGAGAACACATAACTGAAGAGTAAGAGTGTCGTGGTCAACAACTCCTTACCTAGCCTGTACTAAACTTAATTTTTGTCGAAGTCAAAGTGCTGCCAGCAAGCTCTATGCTTAGCTTCAGGTAGATAGAGCCGTTCCCCGGCGTGCATCGGGTCACTTCTCCTAAAGTGTCCTCCCCCCCTCACGTTCCCAAAACGATCGAGTACCTCCATTCTCGGAGAGGTAAGAAAGTCTCGGAGGCGAGTGGGTAGGTGTTCAGTGAAGACGAGGTGACGGACTAAGCGGGACTCTTGATCAATAGACCGCTCATGGCTCAGATCCTTATTTATAAATTAAGGATAAGATACTTGCAGTAAAGTAATTAATTTAATAAAATGTGGGTGAGCATAAGCCATTGGGTCAGTCGGTCACTACGGCTTATGCTCACCCGAAATATCGTAGAAGAAGAAGTATTTATGTTGTTTTTCAAAACAACTTCCGGCAACACCCTCTGTCGCCGTTACAGAAAGGCTCCCTTCCCTTTTTGCAAAGAGAGATCGAAGACGCAGGCATCAACGAATGCAAACAGGTAGAACGCCCACGGCTTCGAGATAAGGAGTTCAAAAAAGAAATTCCGTTCCGTCAGGTGCGCGTGCTAGACACTTTAAGATAATATGTTAGTCTTGTGTGCGATAGGATGTCCTGTGCCCGAGACGCACAAGGTATACTGGTTTCTGAAAGGCCTAGGCCCAAACTAACAGACTTTCGTCATCACCATCATGGCAAAACATCTGATACCCTCTCTCAAGGAGATTATTCCCCAATTTCCGAGTAACACTTCTTCAGTCCTACTCTCCTCGTTCTCTTGAGATAGCATGCCAAGTGAAGAGGATCCTCAGGCAAGCATAATGGATGAGTCGCAGCCCTCAACAGGTTCATATCCAGGCCATCAGACAAGTGTCGACCTCTTTTTCAGCTCCTGAAGAAGAATACCACATTCGAGTGGACGTCTGACTGCGAAGAAGCCTTTCAACCCCTCAAAAAAGACCTCGGCAAGACCGACCTGCCCGGAAGAGTCGCAAAGTGGGCAGTTCAGCTAGGCGAGTTCGACATTCGATACGAACCACGAACAGCAGAAAAAGGTCAAGCACTAGCCAGCTTCCTGGCAGATTTCCCTGTAGAATCAGACATTGGGGGCGACTATTCCATAGATGACGAGCCGACCTCTATGGCCAACGTAGAGAAAAGAACTCCAGACAAGCTCACCTCAGAGGTGAGAACCGAACAAATTGAAGATTATCCCAGACCTGGCTACTGGGGGCGGCCTCCAAGACCTGTTTGCTCAGAGTTCGGGGTGGAGATTGTTCGTTGATGGCTCGTCGAATGAAAGCGGATCTGGTATCGGTATTGTTCTGGTAACACCAGAAAACGCTAAGATCGAGAAAGCCGTAAAGCTGGGCTTGGAGGCCTAAAACAACGAGGCCGAGTACAAAGAAAGCGGTCATCTCCGGATTATTACATTTATTCCGTGTAGTCAGGCTTTGGATCTATCTAGATCCGGCATCCTAGTATAGTATACAGCAATTTGTCAACCAGCTATCAGGAACCTTCCGGGCGAAGCATGAACGAATGGCTACCTGAGCTGGACTCGGCAGTAGAAGAACTCGCTCCAATGCAGCATTCGAGGGAAGGGGGCACCCCTTAAGAAAGAGCTTCCGAGAATTCATTACTCGTTGCAGCTACAGCCGTAGCCTATTCGTTAACTGGATCTCCTACCTCCACTTTTAGGGAAGGTTGTATTGAGGGCACCACACTTAAGAAAAGAGCATATGACTTCCTTAGCGTTTCACACTAAGCTCTTCGATCCTTAGCGCAAGCAAGCACTAAGCAAGTAAACTACCTTTGAGGAGAAGCCTCTTTTGTTTTTAGACTACCCATTCAGCCTTAACGCACCAATGGCTAAGAAGGGTACGTACCATAAGGTCTACTTCTTTTTGGGAAAGAAGGACTAAAAGCCAACCCTTATGCTACACATAAGCCTTATCCAAGCCAACCCTTATGCTACACATAAGCCTTATCCAAGCCAACCCTTATGCTACACATAAGCCTTATCCAAGCCAACCCTTATGCTACACATAAGCCTTATCCAAGCCAACCCTTATGCAAGCCGTCTCTACTACCTTTACTTAGATAAGTCAAGCCCTTTCCGCTACCGATAGCAGCTCCCGCTGACCTTCACTTACTAGAAGTTCCGAGCCCTTAACTAATACTTAGTTAAGCCCTAAAGCCCTCCTTCTTATAAGAAGAAGCCCGTAACACCCTCTTTCAGTACTCCCACCGGGATAGGAGGAGATGATGTTTAAGCTATCCCACCGTCCGAGTAAACTATCTCTTATAATCAGCCTGGAACTAGAGCATCCGCCTTCTGCTACTGCTATCACATCTTCCTTCTAGTTCTGATCGTAGACAACCCTGGAAAAACCTTATCTTCTAATCAGCCTTCTAGTTGACAACCCTGGAACTCTCACTGAAGCCTTCAACCCCGGTATTTCTGGTCAGTCTTAACGGGAAGATTTAAGTTCTCTATTAGCTAGGCTGGGGGAGGACCCCCAAACCCCCCCTGATGGTACCCTCGAGTCTCACTACTGATATTACCTTCTTGCTTATCCTCTCCTCTTCTTCTGCTAGACATCATTGAGCACTCCCGGATGTAACACATATGCCTTCTCGTAGAGCACTCCCAGAAGCTACCCTGAAGCCCGATCGTTCTGATCTACGACCAACCCTTCTCCGCAAATAAGACTTTTGAGTACCGGGGCGGGAAAGACATTGCTTACTCAGCGAGAAACAAATGTCAACAGGGTGCGAAACCTTGGAATAATAAAGTAAGTAGTGGGGCTGTGGTTGGTTCGATTCTCATTGATGGCACCGCAGGGGAGGTGTTAATTTCATACGTATGCTGCATGCAATTCGATTCATTTTCCAATCCATTAACAGAGAAAAAAATAGAAAGTGGTCCTTCGACATTTTCTTACGTATGCAGTCATCGAGTACTGTAAGCCATTGACAGAAAATATTTTGGATCTCAGTCCACCCGTGGCACATGAATGCCAAAGTAGATTAGTTGGTTTCCGGCTGGCTTACGTCCTAGCCGTAGGGCTTCGACTCCCCCATGATATGAGACAGCCTCTTCTTCGTAATCAAGCCGGGGCAAAGGTGGGCTACACGATCCGGCTTCAGGGTAGCATCGGGGTAACGAAGTAGCTCGACTGAAAGGAGAGGGAGGGGCGCAGAGAGGTTCTTAGAGGAGGCGATCTTTAGGCATGCACCGGTTCCGAAATTGCGTCCGGTGCCTTTCCCCCCTTTTTTCATCGAGAGGGGGCTTGAGGGACTCTGCAAATAAAGGTCAGGCAACCGCTTAGGTTGTGTTGTGTTGGCTTCAATCCAATAAGCGAGGCCTCGCTATGAGAACTGATGAGCGTTTAACCGGATTTTTTTTTACAAGTGCTGCCTGCCGGACTAGGATGGAAGGGAGAAAAACCTAGAAGCTTTCTTGGATTAAGAAGGCACGGATGAAAGATCAGAGGCTAAGGCCAGGCGAGTAGCAGACGGAGATGAGTTTAGTCACACTGATGGGAGAGCGAAAGTGGTAGTCCTCTCTCACTTAATCAATGCCCGGGGGCCAAGCGCTTACTGGCTGGCGGACAAGCAGTAATAAAAACCTCCACAGCCTTAGCTTAGTTTCGGGTTCGATTTCTTATGCAGTTAGGAGTGGGGCGTGCTAGCGGGAAGTCCGGTTATGAACATATATCAATCCCTCAAAAAACCTTTCTTCCATCGTGTGGTTGTCTGAGCCAAGGGGATCTGGTGTCGGTGGAAAGGAATCCTCTCATCTAGAGACCGGGGCGAGGGATCATGGACCTAAATAGTTGGACGAATGCTGACTCGCTGTCTAGCTCACAGAGAGGGCTTTCTTTAAACGAGGGGAAGGCTTTTTAGGTATAGGGAGGGGTGGTTTCCGAAC